CTTGACAGATAACCCAAAAAATCAAAGGAATGCTTGGATAATTGGTTTAGATGGATTCTTCCTGGTTGAGACCATACATAAAAATGACATTGCCAAAAATTGACAAGATAATATTTCCACTTATTCATCAGAAGAGGAGTATCTTTTGATCCCAGAATCGATTTTCCTTGATAACTAACATACTGTATAAAAGGATCCTTGAAGAACCATAATGTAGCCGGAAAAAAGACTTCTTCGACAGGATATTTTATTTTTTCATAAAAACGTATTCGCTCAAAAAGAATTCCGGAAGAGGTTAATCGTAAATGATTTGATTGGTTACGGAGAAAAAGTAAAATGGATTCGTATTCATATACATAAGAATTATATAGGAGCAAGAATAATCTTTGATTACTTTTTGCAAAAATGGATTTTTGGGGAGTAATAAGAGTATTCCAACTATAATATTCGTGAAGAAAGAGCCGTAATAAATGCAAAGAGGAGGGATCTTTCACGCAGTAGCGGAGGGTTTGAACCAAAATTTCCAGATGGATGGGGTAGGGTATTAGTACATCTGATGCATAATTTAAATGTGGAAATTTGTCCTCGAAAAAAGGAAATATTGAATGAATTGATCGTAAATTATAAGATTTTACGATTTCTGTCTCCTCTAAGGAAGATACTAATCGTAGGGAAAACGGAATTTCCACAATGACTGCAAATCCCTCCGATATCATTTGAGAATACAAATTTTTGTTGTACCCCAAAAATTTATTTTGATTAGAATCATTAACGGAAATAAGAAAATTATTCTGTTGATACATTCGACTAATTAAACGTTTTATAATTAGTAAACTAGATTTCTTGTCGTAACCTCCATTATCAAACAAAATGGATCTATTTATATTTAAACCACGACCATGAGCAAGGGCATAAATATACTCCCGAAAGATAAGTGGGTATAAGAAGTCATATTGTGGAGATCTATATAATTCGAAATATCCTTGAAATTTTTCCATTTAAAATTCAATTTGAATCAGAAAAGAAATAGGCGATTTATTGGGTTATCAAATGATACATAGTACGATACGGTTAAAACAAGGTATTTATAGTAAGAAAAAACTAGATACCTCGGAAAACAAGTCAAACTCATCAACGGACTCTCTAGAACCCCCTTTCCATATAATAGATTTTTCCATTTTCATTTATAGGATACCAAGATAGTTAGAAGCCCTTTATTTTATCAATCCAATCGCTCTTTTGATTTTGAAAAAAAAATCTCTTTATCAATATACTGCCTTCTTCATACACATTTATCTCTGCCCCATAAAATAAAGGGGAATGGCTAATAATTAGGGCTCCTAAGAAATTTCTAATCCACTCATCGGAAAAGCTTTTCCCGCATTAGGCACTAATATATTTTTAACATCTAATTAGATGGGGTAATCATTCTAAAATTAAGAATAGAAGCTCGTTACTTTTTATTTCCCTAGAATTGGAACCTCTAGTAAGGCCCTACCCATTTATTCACTCGACCCCGCCAAAAAAAAAATTTTATTGAATTTAAACAATTGAAATAACATTTTGGACCTATTTAGTAAGAATGAAATATTCTTATAATTATCCATTACTACGACATGCTGCTTTTTCCATTCATTCCTTTCAGGATCAGTCGTGGTCTTACAAACTCTACCGATGGTATGGACGAATCTTTTTCTTCATACAAATGTGTAAAAGATGCTAGTCGCACTTAAAAGCCGAGTACTCTACCGTTGAGTTAGCAACCCAAATAAGCAAATGAGAATGTGTAGATACAATCAGAATCCCAATAAATAACAAAATTGAAGGGCACAACACAATAAAACCATAAAAAAAAAAAAAAAACAATCAAAAAAAACTCTAATCCGCTCTGAACATAATAAAAATGAACAAATCTGACAAAAAAACAAAAAATTTTCAAATAAAAGATAAAATAAAGTCAAAGATTTTCAAATAGCTATAGCCCGCTTCTTGTCCCTCTTCTCTTATATTATATTATCCATTAATCTTATATTATCCATTAATTAGTATATAAATTAATATATATCGAAATATCGAATTTGATTGATTTAAATCTTAATCAAAAAAGACTTCTTTTATGACAGAAAATCTAAGAAATTCTTATTTGAATGAAATCTATGGAACAGGGATAAATGGATCCATTTATCCACGATCGGATTATATTTATTTGATACACTGTTGTCAATATTAATATTGACAAAAGCATAAGCATACACAAGCATACAAAAGATAAAACAAATTCTAAATCAAACTAACAATAATAATTCGATTTCAATCAATTAAAATTAATCAAATCATTTAAATAAAATTGCAATATAAAAAACGAGGGACTTGTGTTGGATTGGCACTATATTTGGATTGGCACTATATATATAATACTATATATATAAAATATAAATGGAAGACAGTGGAGAAGTAGAAAAAACGAAGTTTAGTCAATAACTAAAATAAACAGGGTTAGTCCTTTGTTTTTTTTATATTTTATTTCATTAATTGAATTTTGTTTGTTGATTAAGGTGAAGTTCCGTAAAAACCCCCGCCTTTTTTGAAATATCATGAACAGTTCCTGTAGGTTGAGCGCCTTTTTCAAGGAAGTATAGAATAGCAGGAACATTTAAATAAATTTGATTCTTTATCGGATCATAAAAACCCACTTTCCGAAGATCTCTTCCCTCTCGTCGGGCTCGAACATCAATTGCAACTATTCGATAAATGGCTCATTGGGATAGATGAACAATACCCCCCCCTAGAAACGTATAAGAGGTTTTCCCCTCGTACGGCTCGAGAAAATTCGAAATTCTTCTATGTATAAAATTACAATATCAAATATATCCATAAAATCATCAAATTAATTAGACTATTGATTTTACTTTTTTCTTATTCTTACCCAACAAAAAGAAAATTAGTCATATTTGCACCCTCATAACTCAAGTTGGATAACTCTGAAATAACTCAAAAGAACAACCTTTTAGATATTTCATCTATTGAGTGGTCTCTAACCCTTTAATTGTCTTCTTTAGAATCCATTTTTATTCTTCATTCTGATCTAGTTGTTAAGACAATTGAAAACGGTATTTCCTTGTTCCAGGATCTTTGCCTTGAATCATTGGGTTTAGACATTACTTCGGTGATCTTTAAATCCTTTCAAAATGGCAGCAACATACCATTTTTTGCGATTTCCTTCTGTCAAAGAATCATACAAATGTTGGATTCCTGCGTAATACACTTTCCTTTTGATTTGATCGAAAAAGTTTTACCAATTTCAACAAACCTTCCTTTGGAATTGGAAATTTTCTCGAATGGCCCCTTTAAGTTTATGTATCGAAAATATACTTACGAAGTTGTTCCAATTTGTTAATTGATACTAACCCTAGATTCTTGCCCCTGAAAAATAAAAAAGACTTTATACTCGAGCTCCATCCTATACTATATTATATCACCCCCCCCCAAAAAAAAGGGTTACGGCGGATATAGAACAAATGATGTCGAGCCAAGAGCACTTTCATTCCTATATAATATAGGAAAAAGTGGTGGATGTAAGACTCCACAGCGGATCATGTCCTTCAAGTCACACGTTGCTTTCTACCACATCGTTTTAAACGAAGTTTTACCATAACATTCCTTCAGTTTGGAACCCATATGTAATTGATTCAATTATGGAATCGTGAATAATCATTGGTTCGGTTGGTATATAGTAATCTATACCTTTTCTTCTATATGAAAAACGGAGAGTATCAGCAAGAATAAATTAATTTAACCCCATTTTTTTAGATTAATAGATATTAATAGAATTTTTTTAGATTAATAGATATTAATAGAATTATGGAAATTTTAAACTATTTTTCTATTATTGTAAAAATCAAATTAGTTAACTAAATTATAACTAATATAACACGAATAAGTAAATAGAATACAAAGAAACAAGTTATTTTGAATCCTTATCTTCAAGTAAGATAATAGTGATAGAATAAATTCAACAATTTCACACTTCTTCAAGTACCAAGAACTCATAGAGGTTCGTTACAAAGATTTAATTGATTGAAAAATTTCCTATCCGATATAATCGTTTGCATTTTGAAAAACAGAAAGTTTTCCAGCAAGGACCTTTCGTTTTTTATTATCATTTTAGCATCAGTAAGAGAGGGAAAAAATATTGGCTTAAACAATCTGTGATTAAAAAAAAATAGATAAAAAAACACTGATGTCAGAGAAGATTGAAATTTTATGTTGTTATTTTTTTTTCATATTTAGACTGTAAAATCATTACTATTTAACGAATCGCAAATGAATTCAATTTACTATTTCATATAGTGTTACTTAAACTCAATTAAATTTGTGAAAACCTCCAAAAAAATAATAATCACACTCTATCCCAATATTCTACTCTATAATCTTAATAGATTAGGCTGTTGGAAAAGGCAATCTTTAATATTATATATATATTATTTATATAGACCGGGTATGCTCTGGGACGGAAGGATTCGAACCTCCGAATAGCGGGACCAAAACCCGTTGCCTTACCACTTGGCCACGCCCCATTTATTTCTATTCGATACTAATAAACACTAATATTAAACACTAATAGTGGTACGGGTTATTCGTCAACTCCTGTTAAAATATCTATTTTTTATAAAAAAAAAATGGATTACTAGAATTTTTATACATGTAAACTATACATGTAGACATCGAATTAAACTGAATTTATTGATCATTACATATAATTCAATTAAGATATTGTACGAAAGTATGATTTATTCTATTCTCTTTTGATTTGAGATATAGAATGATTGATTTTTGATTGGGTGAGTTCAAATAAAAGAAAGTTTTTTGGTCTATCTTATTTTATTCATTTTTTTTATTCTATCAATAATCACATATCTATAATAGTAATAAAATCAATTAAATTTATTAACAACTCAATCAAAATAAATACAATTATCCCCCCCCCAAAAAAAAATGTTTGTTATGCTTAATATTTTTAGTTTGATCTGTATATACCTTAATTCTGCTCTTTATGCCAGTAGTTTTTTCGTCGCCAAATTGCCCGAAGCTTACGCTTTTTTGAATCCAATTGTAGATGTTATGCCAGTAATACCCCTGTTCTTTTTTCTCTTAGCCTTTGTTTGGCAAGCTGCTGTAAGTTTTCGATGATATTTTTAATAAAGTCCCAGACAAATCCACAATTTATTCGAAAAAAAAATTCGTAGAATTCATAAGATCAGATAAGTCCTACGCTCTCAATTCAAATATTGAAATTATTGTACAACCGCGACAAGTTCAGATCACCCCACTTTATTTCTTGTAAAAAAAAAATAGAGTATGTGGTATAAACGTGGAGAATCTACTCTCTTTTTTCCTAAAAAAATCTTGGAGATTGTGTAATGCTTACTCTCAAACTATTTGTTTACACGGTAGTGATATTCTTTGTTTCTCTCTTTATCTTCGGATTCCTGTCTAATGATCCAGGACGTAATCCTGGACGTGAAGACTAAAAATAAGGATTTCTTTGCTTTAAAACTGTAAAACGGTTGTGTTATTAGTAAGATTTTATCTATTCCACTTGTTTAATTATTAATCTTGAACTAGTAAAAAAAAAAAAAGAGCTCGCGATAAATTCGAAAGAAAATAACAAGCCATCAACGAAAACGGAAAGAGAGGGATTCGAACCCTCGGTACGAAAAACTCGTACAACGGATTAGCAATCCGACGCTTTAGTCCACTCAGCCATCTCTCCTCCCAATTGAAAAGGGATAATACTATGTTACATTATAAAAAATAAGGCTTGAAAATGCCCGTCATAGTATATACTCTTATTTTTTAATTTCGTGATTTTGTCCGAAGGGCTTTTTAGTTCCACGGCCCGGCCCGGTCAGTACTTAACCGGGCCCGCCATTTTGTTCCAACAAATCATAAATAAAAAGATTTATTAAATTGAAAAAAAAAAGAAATAAAAAAAAGAAATAAAAAAAAAAGGGAACTCTCGTTTCTTGCCAGAATCTACTTTTAGCTTAAGTTCAAGACAAAAACCGGCAAAAAAGCACTTGTTATTTAGTTATTAGTTATTAAAATTAACTAAACCCCCTTTCCGAATCTCATTAGGTCCTCTGATACAAAAAAGTAAACGCTCTAGTTTTCCTGATTCTTTTCTGATTTTTTGTTTTTTGATTTTGATTAGGGTCGACAAAAGGCGCATTTATATACAATAATCTTATTGTAGCGGGTATAGTTTAGTGGTAAAAGTGTGATTCGTTCTTTAACCCTTTATATAGTTAAAGGGTCTTTCGGTTTGATTAATATTCATTCCGAACAAAAACTTTAGTTCTTAAAAGGATTGAATCCTTTACCTCTCAATGAAAAATTCGAGGAAGAATATACATTCTCGTGATTTGTATCCAAGAATCAATTTTAAATTGAAAAATTGGATTATGAAATTACGAAACATAATTTTTTTTTATTGGATCAATACTTCCAAATTTCCAATTGAATGAGTATAAGTAAAGGACCCATGGATAAAGATAAAAGTGTATTTCTAATCGTAACTAAATCTTCAATTTTTCATTTCTATAGGGGAAGTTGAAGCAAAACAGCTATTAAACAATGTCTTTGGTTTACTAAAGACATCGATCGATAAATTGTTTTAGCTCGGTGGAAACAAATGCTTTTCCTAAAGATCTTTCAAATAGAAGTAAAGAACGAAGTAACTAGAAAGATTGTTAGAATATCTTTCTATAGGGATCGTCTAGAAAGCGGGTTGTTCTGAATAGATTCAGACATAAAAGCTGACATAGACGTTATGGGTCGGGTTTTTTATTTCGTTCATGTCTAAATATGGGAATTTATCCATCTTCCATAAAGGAGCTGAATGAAACCAAAGTTTCACGTTCAGTTTTGAATTAGAGACGTTAAAAATGATAAATCAACGTCGACTATAACCCCTAGCCTTCCAAGCTAACGATGCGGGTTCGATTCCCGCTACCCGCTTTTACTTTAATTATTATAATCATTATAATATTTAATACGCTAAAAATGAAAAAAAAAAAATAAATAAAATTTTCTTAAAAAAAAAATTATTTTTTTAATATTCAATAAAAGGATTGAATGAATCAAATTAATGTAATGCATCATTGACTTGAATACTAAATTCTTGGAATTCTTTCAACTACGTTTCCGAACAAGAAATATGAAAATTGGAGTGAAAAGCGTCCATTGTCTAATGGATAGGACAGAGGTCTTCTAAACCTTTGGTATAGGTTCAAATCCTATTGGACGCAGTTTATTTCCCTATATATCTTTTTATATTTCTATGTCTATGTCAAGAAATAACAAAGATATTTTGAATAACCTGAATAGAGACGCTCTTATTACATATCAATTATTTCTTTTATATATAAAAGAAATAATTAATATGTAATTTCTACAATTTCTTATAGAAATTCAAATTCTATATCAAATTATATAAAT